CACGAATGATATAAATACTACTGTTGCTTTGGCTTTACTCACATCAGTGGCATATTTTTACGCAGGTCTTACCAAAAAGGGATTAAGTTATTTCGGGAAATATATTCAACCAACTCCAATTCTTTTACCCATTAACATCTTAGAAGATTTCACAAAGCCCTTATCACTTAGTTTTCGACTTTTCGGGAATATCTTAGCTGATGAATTAGTAGTTGTTGTTCTTGTTTCTTTAGTACCTTCAGTGGTTCCCATACCTGTCATGTTCCTTGGATTATTTACAAGTGGTATTCAAGCTCTTATTTTTGCAACTTTAGCCGCGGCTTATATAGGTGAATCCATGGAGGGCCATCATTGAAATAGTCTTTTTTTTAGCTTAGCACAAAGAAATGTATGTGTGGCTTAAGATAATTTATTTAAGGAATAGAAATATACAGGACTCTATATACGAGAGAAAGCAATAGGAAAAAAAATCAAATAATGATATTTCTATCCAATAATCGGCCTTAATCAATTTCAATTTAATTTGCCCATTTAGATTAGATTGTATTCGGTTGGAATGGTGATAACGAAAACGGAAGGAAGAAAAAAAATTTACAAAACAAAAATGGGATTCCTAAAAAAATAGATAGATTCTCGAATCTGATTGAATTTAATGGTTTACGTTATGGAAGAAAGACGTGTATATGTGATATTAGATATTGACTAGTTATATATGAACTAAAGATATATTTCATTTCTCCCTACTACTGTAGGGGGGTTCTAACAGAAGTCCTTTCGTCTCGTTTCGACTGTGACTTGCCTGAATAAACAGATGAAATCCAGAAAAGCTGAAAGAATTGTGAAATAACAGTTTGGAACCAAGAAATCTAAAAACGAGAATTCTATGGATTCGCGAAGACTCTGTGGATAGAAACGAAAAAGGATATATCGAAGTAGTTCTGATAATTCAATAATATTATTACTGAAATTCGAAGTTCTTAGTTACTTCGACTAGATTAATCCTATCGATCGAATAATTAAGTCATAATTCGTTGGTTGATTGTATCATTAACCATTTCTTTTTGTTGGTACGAGGAACTTATCATGAATCCACTGATTTCTGCTGCTTCCGTTATTGCTGCTGGATTAGCCGTAGGGCTTGCTTCTATCGGACCTGGAGTTGGTCAAGGGACTGCTGCGGGTCAAGCCCTAGAGGGTATCGCAAGACAGCCCGAGGCAGAGGGAAAGATACGAGGTACTCTATTACTTAGTCTAGCTTTTATGGAAGCGTTAACAATTTATGGATTGGTTGTAGCATTAGCACTTTTATTTGCGAATCCTTTTGTTTAATCTTAGAAATAGGAAAAATATGTATTTTTCCTATTTTATTTCCGTGGACTTGTCGTTTGCTTTTTCAAATTAGATCAAGATTTCACTCCTACTATTACTTATTCGTTCTTATTCGTTGAGAAAATAACCTACGTTAGGGAAGGGCTGATTTGCAGATGAGGAATTAGTATACCAATTCGCTTTCATCCTTCCCGTTCGTAGTACAGGGGAAAGTTTTTTATGATGGTGTTCAAACAATCAAGGGGTAGCTCATACTTTATACCTATAAATAAAATAAATTATAACTCGAATATTTTTTGACTCGATTTCAAAAAAAAAGAGGGGCAAAGTGAGAACTTTGGTCGATTTTTTAGTCTATCTATACGAGGAGATTATATGAAAAATGTAACCGATTCCTTCGTTTCTTTAGGCCACTGGCCATCTGCCGGGAGTTTCGGATTTAATACCGATATTTTAGCAACAAATCTAATAAATCTAAGTGTAGTGATTGGTGTATTGATCTTTTTTGGAAAGGGAGTGTGTGTGAGTTGTTTATTTCAAGAATAGGCTGGATCCAACCAGCTGTACCCTTTTCCGTTATAACTAGGAAAGAAAGGTGCATGATCTTTCGAATTACTTCTGAAGAAATTAAGAAATGATATGTAAGAACCATCACATTTCGTGATTAATTGGCAAATCCACTTTGATTCTCTAACAACCAATAATGTGAGATTGTTAAGATGGTTAACGCAAATCGTTTGAAGTCTAGACACAGCATGGTACTCTTTCGACCACTATGTTAATATAGAGATCGTTTTCAAATGAATATTTTATCGATATAGGACCCTCATCTTGATAAAATAATTTGAACCGCTTGTTCTAAAAATAGACATTTTCCCCCTTTTATCTAATGCTGAATGGACGACCTATGCCTTAATGTACAAGTAAGAAAAATCTTTTGTATTTGAACTGAAGAAAAAAAAAAGAAACAACTTTGCTGACAATTACATATTTTTTTATTTTGTCAGAAGAGTCCTCCAACTATTTTAGTTTTGCATTAGATTCGTATTTTTTTGGACTATGAATAAAGAAGAGAGGATAGGCTCATTACATTCATAAAATAAGCTATGAGAATTTACCAAGTAATTGAGCGTGAGAGCCAAATGAATCGAAAGATTCATGTTTGGTTTGG